TTTTTTTTTTTTTTTTGTTTTTATTCAAAATATCTGGAATGTGCTAAAGATTTAAAATACCCAATCCATTGTATTTGTTTCATTTTAACAAAACAAATACAATGGAATGGGTTTAAAGTTTATTCTTTGGTAAATCGGGTAAATCAATTGCGCATTTTTTTTTTTCTAGAATGTTCAATATATGTTTCACGTCTTCAATGTGAAAATGTTCCATTTTCATAAGGTATTCGTGACTCTTATTTAAAAGGTCAAATAATGTATGTATATTAGACCTTTTGAGGCAATTATAGGTCCTAGGAGTCAATTCTAATTGATCAATAAAAATAGATTTCAATGCCATTTCTTTTTGATTTTTCTTTAGTTTAGTCAATCTATTATGAAAGGTAAAAAGGGGTAAAGTAACCTTGTACCAGTCGTTTTCTAAATGTAAGTTTTCTTCTTCCGCATGTAGAAAAGGAATGAATAAATCAATCAAATTCCGAGAGGCTTCACGAAGTGCTTCTTTAGGAGTTAAACTTCCATTTGTCCATATTTCGAGAAAAAGCATCTCTTCTTTTTCACTCCCATTTCTATAAGACTGAATACTATAATTTGTATTTCGAACAGGCATGAATACAGCATCGATAGGAAAACTTCCATCTTGAAAGTTATTGGGTGTTTTTATATGATATCCTCGATGTCTCTCGATTTGTAATTCAATAAAAAAATCAATTGGTTCTGTTAGTATAGCTATATGTTGTGTATTATCAACGATTTCGACCGAAGGGGGTAAGACGAGGTCTTGAGCAGTTACATATCCCGGACCCTTGATACAAATAGACCCGTTTTGAATTCCATACAAATTTCCTCTCAATACAATTTCTTTCAAATTCATTAAAAGTTCATGTACCGTTTCTTGAATACCCACTATGGTAGAATATTCATGGGGTATTTTTTCAGATTTTGCACGTGTGATAGATGTTCCTTCTATTTCTCCAAGCAAAGCTCTTCGCATTGCAATCCCTATTGTGTCGGCTTGACCTTTCATAAGTGGAGACAGAATAAAGCGTCCATAAAAAAGACGCTTACTGTCTGTTCTTGATTCAACACACTTCCACTGTAGTGTTCGAGTAGATACTTTGACTTTCTCTCGAACCATAGTAATAGGACTTGATCAAATCATTGAATTATTTATTTCTCTTGAAATCTCTTCAATGTTTATTTATTTTTAGACGCGTCTTTTTTTAGGTGGCCTACAACCATTATGTGGCATAGGAGTTACATCTCGTACGAAACTTAACAGTATACCACTTCTACGAATAGCTCTTAATGCTGCATCTCGTCCGAGGCCAGGACCCTTTATCATGACTTCTGCTCGTTGCATCCCTTGATCTACTACTGCACGAATAGCGGTTCCTGCTGCGGTTTGGGCAGCAAAGGGCGTCCCTCTTCTTGTACCCTTGAATCCACAAGTGCCGGCGGAGGACCAAGAAATAACCCGACCTCGTACATCCGTCACAGTCACAATGGTATTGTTGAAACTTGCTTGAACATGAATAACTCCTTTTGGTATTCTACGTGTATTCTTACGTGAGCCAATACGTCCATTCCTACGAGAACTGGTTTTTTTTATAGTTTTGGCCATATTTTATTATATCATAAATATAAGTCAAAGATATATGGATATCTCCATTTCATGTCAAAATAGATTCTTTTTTTTTTTTTTATACATCGGGTCTTTAGAAAGCTCTTTTTTATTTACTTTAAATTTCATTTATATTTATTAACTAATCTAAAGATTATCCCTGTCTTTGTTTATGTCTAGGGTTGGAACAAATTACCATAATCCGTCCTTGTCTACGGATCAGTCGACATTTTTCACAAATTTTACGAACAGAGGCTCTTATTTTCATCGTTGTCATTCCTAAACTGAATTCTGAATATACTTATTGGAAGAAAATAAATTTCTTTCAATTTGAACCCTAGCGATCTCTATAAAAGGAATGTTTAAGTTGAAAAAACTACCTAATAATTCGAATCTTTGTTGCGGAGTCTATAAATTATACGTCCTCTAGTGGAATCATAACGACTTATTTCAATTTTGACTCTATCCCCCGGTAGTATACGTATAAAACTGCGCCGGATCCTTCCGGAAATATAACCTAGAATGAAATCTTCATTATCTAAACGAACCCGAAACATACCATTTGGAAGTGATTCAGTAATTAAACCTTCATGAATCCATTTTTGTTCTTTCATTCCATTCAAAACAAAACCTCCTTAAATTAAAGTATCAACTAATTAATGTAGGAGGAGTGAGATTCAAAACCCGTCCTTTCTCTTTTTCTTTTTTGTTTTGTGAAAAAATTCGGATATCAGAAAGATTACCATATATAACACAAAATTTCTCCGCCGATTCCTTCTAACCGAGCCTCTCGGTCTGTCATTATACCTCGAGAAGTAGAAAGTATTACAATCCCCATTCCGCTTAAAATTCTAGGAATTTGTTGATAGTTAGAATAGATTCGTAGACCCGGTCGACTTATTCGTTTTAAATTTAAACTAGTTCTATAGAGCCCTTTTCTATGTCGTAGGGTTAAAACCAAAAAATATTTGTCGCTTTCACGATGTTTCCTGGCGTTTTCAATAAAACCTTCTCGTAAAAGTATTTTAATAATGTTTTTGGTGATATTAGTAAATGGTATTCGAATCGTTCCTTTTCTAGTCATAGCAGCATTTCGTAGAGAGTTTATTATGTCAGCAAGAGTGTCCCTACTCATGATAAACTAAAAATATTGTTGCCTCTCATTTTTTATATTGACATGCTCTTTGGTCTTTTTTTTTTTTAATATATGCGTCAGACACACAAAATTGACTAATAAATTTCATCTATTTCATAATGGGTTTCCTTCAAATTGTATACTATAACTATATCGCAGACTTTTCTTCTATCTTATAATACCTCGGGTGCTAGTGAAACTATTTTAGTGAAATTTAACTGTCTCAATTCCCGGGTGATCGCACCAAAAATTCGAGTTCCTTTCGGATTTCCTTCTTGATCAATGACAACTGCAGCATTGTCATCATATCGTATTATCATGCCATTGTCGCGTTTGAATTCTTTACAAGTACGCACAATTACAGCTCTGATCACTTCGGATTTTTCTAGGGATGTATTTGGTAATGCTTCCTTGATCACAGCAACAATAACGTCACCAATTTCAGCATATCGTCGATTACTAGTTCCTATGATTCGAATACACATCAATTCTCGGGCCCCGCTGTTATCCGCCACATTCAAATGGGTCTGAGGTTGAATCATTTTTTTTTAATCTATTATTGCAATACAGCCAAAAGGCGAAGTAAAAAAAAGAGATATTGTTTGTCCAAAAAAAAAAAAGAAATTTGCAATTGTTTTTTTATCCCAAAAAGCCCTTTTCTTGGGTTTGGGTGGGTTCTACATTCTACATTTCTATTCCGAAATAACGAATTGAGTTCGTATAGGCATTTTTGAAGCCGCTATTGAAATAGCTTTTTGAGCTATATTTTCTCCTACTCCGTCCATTTCATAAAGTATTCTACCCGGTTTAACGACAGCTACCCAATATTCAGGAGATCCTTTTCCCGAACCCATACGTGTTTCTGTAGGTCTTACCGTAACCGGTTTGTCTGGAAATAAACGTACCCATATTTTTCCACCGCGGCGAACATTTCGTGTCATTGCCCGCCGACCCGCTTCTATTTGTCTAGATGTAATCCACGCGGGTTCAAGCGCCTGAAGAGCATATCTACCGAAAGAAATACGATTACCTCGATAAGATATTCCTTTCATTCTTCCTCTATGTTGTTTACGGAATCTGGTTCTTTGGGGGTTATAGTTGATGATTCTTTCTCACTTTCACCTCTACTCCAGAACCGGACATGAGAGTTTCTTCTCATCCGGCTCCTTGCGAATAAAATAAAAGAAAAGGATTCAAAAAAAGATATATTGATGAATAATATACCGAATCATGGGATTCTTTGAGATTTCATTCATCTAACCTCTTAGAAATTTTTCTATCTTAGTTTGTTTTGCTATATAACTAAACATGTCTCCTAGATTATTTAGGAGGTAATTACTATAGATATTTATATATAATATAATTCTATAATAGAGATAGGGGTATTTTCTTATAATGAATCCTTATTTTGGCTTTTTCTATTTTCATTATCATATCAGATTTAGATCGATCAGAATTTGAAAAGAAAGATACAATAAAACCTAAAAACTTTCGCAGGCGAATATTTACTCATTCTGTAGTTATTTTAGTTGTAGGACTAGTCATGAACTTTCCTTTCAGGATACACTGGATTGTTCTCCGTCTGGTTTGCTTCGCCATCCCACCCAATGAATTCTACGCCTTCACAGGTTTCGTCGTTCCCATCGCTTCTCAATTAATGGTTAGGTTTTAATTCTACAATGGAGTCTCTAATTAAATTTGTTCTTGAGTCAATTTTCTCAGTCTTTATTGGCTCGGGACTCTTGATTTTTTTGTTCTATGAATGGAGTTGTTTAATTATGGATCAATCAGTATTTATGCTTTTTTACACTGCCTTTTTTTATTTTAGGATTTTAGTAGATGACGCATAGACCTTACATATTATATATTGGAATCGTATATCATTTCATTGATATTTTTTTTTTCTCTCTTTATCTCATCTTTCCATTTATCTAGATACTTTGTTTTTTGTTTTACAAGTTTTACAATTTATAATCAGTAATCAGATTTCCTTTTTTTTTTTAGAAAAGAAATATTTCAGTTGCTCCAATGATATGACCAATGTATTATATCTTGACTGCTTCTTTTGATAGAGATAATGTGAAGCGATGAGTTAGTTATTCGTTCTATACTTCTTAGTTTTACTTATGGATTCAATTATTATTATTTTAATATGTATGGTACCCTTTATTTGAACCCTAAAAAAAAACCAACGAGTCACACACTAAGCATGGCAATTATATCAAGATGAAATTCTCAATC